ATAATCCATTTTCATGGAATAATGAATTAAGGAAGAAAGGATATGAGTCTACCGCTTACAAGAAAAGATCTCATGATAGTCAATATGGGCCCTCAGCACCCATCAATGCATGGTGTTCTTCGACTGATCGTTACTCTCGATGGTGAAGATGTTATTGATTGTGAACCCATATTAGGCTATTTACACAGAGGAATGGAAAAAATCGCGGAAAACCGAACTATTATACAATACTTACCTTATGTAACACGGTGGGATTATTTAGCTACTATGTTTACAGAAGCAATAACGGTAAATGCACCAGAATTCTTGGAGAATATTCAAATACCCCAAAGAGCCAGCTATATTAGGGTAATTATGTTAGAGTTGAGCCGTATAGCTTCTCACTTGTTATGGCTTGGACCTTTTATGGCGGATCTAGGCGCACAGACCCCTTTTTTCTATATTTTTAGAGAGAGAGAATTGATATATGATCTATTTGAAGCTGCTACAGGTATGCGAATGATGCATAATTACTTTCGCATCGGAGGGGTAGCCGCCGATCTACCTTATGGATGGGTCGATAAATGTTTAGATTTCTGTGATTATTTTTTACGAGGAGTTGTTGAATATCAACAACTTATTACACGGAATCCCGTTTTTTTAGAACGAGTTGAAGGAGTCGGTTTTATTAGCGGAGAAGAAGCAGTAAATTGGGGCTTATCGGGACCGATGTTACGAGCTTCTGGAATACAATGGGATCTTCGTAAAGTTGATCCTTATGAGTCTTACAACCAATTCGATTGGAAAGTCCAATGGCAAAAAGAAGGGGATTCATTAGCTCGCTATTTAGTACGAATGGGTGAAATGAGGGAATCCATCAAAATTATTCAACAGGCTGTAGAGAAAATTCCTGGAGGCCCTTATGAGAATTTAGAAGTCCGACGCTTTAAGAAAACAAAGAATTCCGAATGGAATGATTTTGAATATCGATTTCTTGGTAAAAAACCTTCGCCCAATTTTGAATTGTCAAAGCAAGAGCTTTATGTAAGAGTGGAAGCTCCAAAAGGTGAATTAGGAATTTATCTGGTAGGAGATGATAGTCTTTTCCCCTGGAGATGGAAAATTCGTCCACCCGGTTTTATTAATTTGCAAATTCTTCCTCAACTAGTTAAAAAAATGAAATTGGCTGATATCATGACGATATTAGGTAGTATAGATATCATTATGGGGGAAGTTGATCGTTGAAATGATAATAGATAGGGTAGAGATAGAAACTATCAATTCTTTTTCGAAATCGGAATTATTAAAAGAAGTCTATGGACTGATATGGATTCTACCCATTTTGACCCTCCTACTGGGAATCACAATAGAAGTACTCGTAATTGTGTGGTTAGAAAGAGAAATATCCGCATCGATACAACAACGTATTGGTCCTGAATATGCTGGCCCCCTGGGACTGCTTCAAGCTATAGCCGATGGAACTAAGCTACTTTTTAAGGAGGATATCCTGCCATCCCGAGGAGATATTCCTTTATTTAGCATTGGACCTTCTATAGCGGTCATATCAATTTTATTAAGTTTTTTAGTTATCCCTTTGGGATATCGTTTTGTTTTAGCCGATCTTAGTATTGGTGTTTTTTTATGGATTGCCATTTCAAGTATTGCTCCTATTGGTCTTCTTATGGCAGGATATAGCTCAAATAATAAATATTCTTTTTCAGGCGGTCTACGAGCTGCTGCTCAATCTATTAGTTATGAAATACCATTAACTTTTTGTGTGCTAGCAATATCTCTACGTGTGATTCGTTAAAATAGGATCTTTTTCCTCCAAAATCCATTGAATATTTATCTTCCTTTTCTTATTCTGTATTCGGGTTGGTAAGTTAAACTAGATAGCTATATGAGTGAAATAAAACAGCTTATTAATTTGTAGTAAAAAGAAAAAATCTCATTTCCTACGTACAAGAAAAAAGTTGAAGTAAACATAAGTAGTGTAAACTCTTTACCCCAAGGTTGAGATTTTTTGATTAGTCATCATATCTTGAAGCGGGCAAGAATAAAGGATTCGCGATATGGAATTCCATTACTAGAATATTCCGAGTTATTACTATAACTTAGAATCATAAGGGGAATCCATCAAAAATTAGTGAGGGGTTAGGAACACTAAAGTACATAAAGGATTAGTAATGAGGGAATCTAAGGCATTAGAGATTTTTCCTCATAAAAGGAATCATAATAAGGACTTGAAATTGGTGGAAATGATCAAGTAGTACTTTCTTCGGATTCCGATCCAGAGTATGTTCCCTTTCACTTGTTAAAGAAATGGCTATCAAGAACGAATTAATCCTTTATTACTTTTTTCTTTTTAAGTACCCTTCCCCGGGGAAAGAAGAATAGGACAAAAGATATGGAATGCAATACAAAAAAAAAGATATTTATTTATTCTTTCCTTCCTCTATTCATATTAATACAGAATTCCTCATGAATTAATCCCTAATTCTTTTCATTTATTAATTGCTATAACGAGTGTTTTATTCCAATATTAAGTTATTACTGAACAAAGAAAAATTTTCATTATATTATAAAGGACGAGATCAATTCGGAAGCGCTTTTTCTTATTCTAGCAGACGGAATTCCTTTGGTCTAATTTAGGACTTTCCAATCGATTTTATCTTACCTAATTCTATCTATGCCCAGGGGGATAATACCGAAACGAAACAACCCTTTCCTTTTTTCTGATCATAGAGAAGCCGTATGAAGCTAAGGTTTCATGTACGGTTTTGGAATAGCGGTGGGAACTGTGATGTTATCATCGACTATGATTATCTAACAGTTCAAGTACAGTTGATATAGTTGAAGCACAGTCAAAATATGGTTTTTTTGGATGGAATCTTTGGCGTCAGCCTATAGGTTTTCTGGTTTTTCTAATTTCTTCTTTGGCAGAATGTGAAAGATTACCCTTTGATTTACCAGAAGCAGAGGAAGAATTAGTAGCAGGTTATCAAACCGAATATTCCGGTATCAAATATGGTTTATTTTATCTTGTTTCTTACCTAAATTTATTAGTTTCCTCTTTATTTGTAACAGTTCTCTACTTAGGCGGGTGGAATTTCTCTATTCCCTATATATCCTTTTTTGAATTTTTCCAAATGAATAAAATGGTTGGAATTTTGGAAATGACAATGGGTATCTTTATTACATTAACTAAAGCTTATTTATTTCTCTTCATTTCTATCACAATAAGATGGACTTTACCCAGGATGAGAATGGATCAGTTATTAAATCTTGGATGGAAATTTCTTTTACCTATTTCCCTGGGCAATCTCTTATTAACAACTTCTTCCCAACTTGTTTCACTATAAATAAGATAATACAATAACAGTAAGAATATTTTCAACACAAAAGTTCTCTCAAACAAGAGAAAGAAACATACCTTTTTCATAGATATTTAGAATATGTTCCCTATGGTAACTGGGTTCATGAGTTATGGTCAACAAACAATACGCGCTGCAAGGTACATTGGTCAAAGTTTCATAATTACCTTATCCCACACAAATCGTTTACCTATAACGATTCACTACCCTTATGAAAAATCAATTACATCGGAGCGTTTCCGGGGGCGAATCCACTTTGAATTTGATAAATGTATTGCTTGTGAAGTATGTGTTCGCGTATGCCCGATAGATCTACCCCTTGTGGATTGGAGATTTGAAAAGGATATTAAAAGGAAACAATTGCTTAATTATAGTATTGATTTCGGAGTTTGTATATTTTGTGGTAATTGTGTTGAGTACTGCCCGACAAGCTGTTTATCAATGACTGAAGAATATGAACTTTCTACTTATGATCGTCATGAATTGAATTACAATCAAATTGCTTTGAGTCGGTTACCAATCTCCATAATGGGAGATTACACAATTCAAACAATTAGGAATTCGACTCAAAGTAAAATAGACGAAGAAAAATCTTGGAATTCAAGAACGGTTACTAATTATTAGTTACTAGGATTTTTCTAACAAAAAAGAAAAATCCAATAGTTTTTTATTAACTATAAAGAAAAACGAATAACTACTGCTTATTGCAAATTATTCCTGATTTAAAATGAGAGTGGATTTTCGTGATGTGATTTCTAACTATACAACTTATATACAAAAAAATATCCTAATCCCTTTTTCCTTCCTTGAATCTTTTAGTTTTAGTCAGTTCATGAAAAATTTTATACTATTAATTTCTTCTTATCCATAATGGATTTACCTGGACCAATACATGAGATTCTTGTGCTATTTGGGGGATTTGTTCTTCTACTAGGAGGTCTAGGAGTAGTATTACTTACCAACCCAATTTATTCTGCCTTTTCGCTGGGATTAGTTCTTGTTTGTATATCCTTATTCTATATTTTATTGAATTCCTACTTTGTAGCTGTCGCACAACTTCTTATTTATGTGGGAGCTATAAATATTTTGATCATATTTGCCGTAATGTTCGTAAATGGCTCAGAATGGTCTAAAAATAAGAATTATTGGACTATTGGAGATGGGTTCACTTCACTCGTTTGTATAACTATTCTTTTTTCACTAATGACTACTATCCCAGATACGTCATGGTATGGAATTCTTTGGACTACAAGATCAAACCAAATAGTAGAACAGGGTCTCATAAATAACGTTCAACAAATTGGGATTCATTTAGCAACTGATTTTTATCTTCCGTTTGAACTCATTTCCATAATTCTTCTAGTTTCTTTAATAGGTGCAATTACTATGGCTCGGCAATAAGAAATACTTAGAATTTCAAATCTAAAATAAATAACTAAAGAATCACAATTTTGATTTAGTAAAACCCATCTACTGCCAACAAATACCTTCTTTTCTCTTTTGTTGTGTAACTGTTCTATTCTAATTAATGGAATCGGTTCAATTCTTGTCCTCATATTGAAATGAATCGAGATTGATAAGGAGTTAGTTAATGATGTTTGAGCATGTACTTTTTTTTAGTGTCTATTTATTTTCGATTGGTATCTATGGATTGATCACAAGCCGAAACATGGTTAGAGCTCTAATATGTCTTGAACTTATACTGAATTCAATTAATCTAAATCTCGTAACATTTTCTGATCTATTTGATAGTCGCCAATTAAAAGGAGACATTTTCGCAATTTTTGTTATAGCCCTTGCGGCTGCTGAAGCAGCTATTGGACTATCCATTCTTTCTTCCATCCATCGTAACAAGAAATCAACTCGTATCAATCAATCTAATTTTTTGAATAATTAGACATAAAATCCTCTAAACAAAGGCGCACATATAATAATAATATCAAATATTAAGATGAATAGAAATCGAATACTATTTTCTTATTATTTTATAATATCTATTTTTTGATTAGGTTATTACTATTACATAGTATTCTTTTTTACTTATTGAATTTTTGCAATTCATTGATATTGCAATTTGAATATTGCAATAATTTATATTTATATTGAAAAGACGATAGCCAATAAATTGGCTAATTCGAATTCGTATGTACAATTCGTATAATTATGATTGTTGAAGCCAAAAATTCAAGTCTCTTGGCTCTTTTCACGCTTTCTCACAAACGGATTAAGAAATATATTGCATTATTTTATTTATTTATTTGTTGAAGTTTGGATAAACCATTGCTTCGTCTGGTGTCTACAATACATATGACTCATATAGTACTAATTTCATTTTTACCAGATCGAAAATTTTTATGTTGAAAAGGAAAATTTATAGATCCAATGTCACATTCCGTAAAAATTTATGATACATGTATAGGATGCACTCAATGTGTACGAGCTTGTCCAACAGATGTATTAGAAATGATACCCTGGGATGGGTGTAAAGCCAAGCAAATTGCTTCCGCGCCGAGAACCGAAGATTGTGTGGGTTGTAAGAGATGCGAATCTGCCTGCCCAACAGATTTTTTAAGTGTCCGCGTTTATTTAGGGCCTGAAACAACCCGCAGCATGGCTCTATCTTATTGATACGTTACAAAAAACTCCACTTGAATCGTCTGATTCCTCTTTACCGAGGAAGCCTGTGCTCGCTTATTTCGAGCACGGGCTTTTCTGGTCAAAACGTATCTTCTCTTTATCACTTTATCATGAGTTATTTTCCTTGGTTAACAATACTTGTTGTTTTGCCGATATTTGCAGGTTCATTAATTTTCTTTTTACCTCATAGGGGAAACAAAATCGTTAGGTGGTATACTATATCTATTTGTTTATTAGAATTCCTTCTAATGACTTATGCATTCTGTTATCATTTCCAATTGGAGGATCCCTTAATCCAATTAAAGGAGGATTCTAAATGGATAGATGTCTTTGATTTCCACTGGAGATTGGGAATCGATGGACTTTCATTAGGATCTATTTTATTGACAGGATTTATCACTACTTTAGCTACTTTAGCAGCTTGGCCAGTTACCCGGAATTCGCGATTATTCTATTTCCTGATGCTAGCAATGTATAGTGGTCAAATAGGATTATTTTCTTCGCGAGACCTTTTACTTTTTTTTATCATGTGGGAGTTAGAATTAATTCCTGTTTACTTACTTTTATCCATGTGGGGGGGAAAGAGGCGTCTGTATTCAGCTACAAAATTTATTTTGTATACTGCAGGCGGTTCCATTTTTTTCTTAATCGGAGTTCTAGGTATGGGCTTATATGGTTCCAACGAACCAAGATTAGATTTGGAAAGATTAATTAATCGATCATACCCTGCAACATTGGAAATACTATTTTATTTTGGCTTCCTTATTGCTTATGCTGTCAAATTGCCGATTATACCCCTACATACGTGGTTACCAGATACCCATGGGGAAGCGCATTACAGTACATGTATGCTTTTAGCGGGAATCCTATTAAAGATGGGAGCATACGGATTGATTCGGATCAATATGGAATTGTTACCTCATGCCCATTATCTATTTTCCCCCTGGTTGGTAATAATAGGAGCGATGCAAATAATCTATGCAGCTTCAACTTCTCTTGGTCAACGAAATTTCAAAAAAAGAATAGCCTACTCCTCCGTATCTCACATGGGTTTCATAATTATAGGAATTGGTTCCATAACCAACATTGGACTCAATGGAGCTATTTTACAAATACTATCCCATGGATTTATTGGTGCTACACTTTTTTTCTTGGCGGGAACGGCTTGTGATAGAATGCGTCTTGTTTATCTCGAAGAACTGGGGGGGATATCTATCCCAATGCCGAAAATTTTTACCATGTTTAGTAGCTTTTCAATGGCTTCTCTTGCCTTACCAGGAATGAGCGGTTTTGTTGCAGAATTAGTAGTATTTTTTGGACTAATTACTAGTCCAAAATTTCTGTTAATACCAAAAATGCTAATTACTTTTGTAATGGCAATTGGAATGATATTAACTCCTATTTTTTTATTATCTATGTTACGCCAGATGTTCTATGGATACAAGCTATTTCATGTTCCAAACGCAAATTTGGTGGATTCTGGACCACGAGAACTCTTTCTTTTAATCTGTATCTTTTTACCAGTAATAGGAATTGGTATTTATCCAGATTTTGTTCTCTCGCTATCGGTTGACAAGGTAGAGGCTCTCTTATCCAATTATTATCCTAAATAAATTTTTTTTTACTAGTCCGCTCTATATTCCATAGTGGAAAAACCAAATAATTCAGAAAAAAGTAAAAAAGTCTAATTAGATCTATCTCGAATTTTTGAGAACCCTTTGAGAAGGCGTTCAAGGGTTCTCAAATCAAACAAAAATGGAAAAACTTTCATTTCACGAAGGTTTTATGTTATGTAATCATTTAGATGGTAATGTAAATGCACCATAACTATGTAAACCTATTCCTAATAGATTGATACCAAAATAGCAGATCCAAATTATAAGAAATCCTATCGAAGCTACGAGTGCAGAATTCGTACCCTTCCAATTTGGATTTGTTCTACTATGTAAATAAATTGCGAATATGGTCCAAGTAATAAATGCCCAAGTTTCCTTAGGATCCCAATTCCAATAGGATCCCCACGCCTCATTAGCCCATACTGCTCCACAAAGAATACCTATGGTTAAAAGGGTAAACCCTAGGCTAATGACACGATAACTCCAAGAATCCAAACGCTCAATTAATTGATATTTGTAATAATTTGGAAATGAAGGAAAAGAGGTGTTTTTTAAAGCACTTCTTTTTACATAGAAATATTCAATCTCACTAAACTCACTAAAGAAAAATGTTTTATTTAAAATTAAAACATTTTTTTTCTTTTCTAAAAAGAAATTGAAATTCTTTCGAAATTTAATGATTAGAAGAGCGGCGGATAATAAGGATCCGCACAAAAGAGTTGCATAGCTTAGTAACATCATACTGACATGCATCATTAACCACTGAGATTGTAGAGCAGGTACTAGTATTGTGGATTGATGCATTTCAGTTAAAAGACCCGACGTGGCAAAGCCTTGCGTTAAAATAGTACTTGGCGTAGTTATTGTGCTTAAATCATTTTTAGAGTTCTGTATCTTAGGAATCGTATGAAGAATATACAGAGCCCATGAAAGGAAGATCAATGACTCATATAAATTACTTAATGGAAAATGTCCCGAAGAAGCCCAACGAGAAACTAAGAATCCTGTTATAGAGAAAAAAGTAGCTATCATTCCTTTTTCTGACGAATCACGTAATCCCCCAAGTTCACGAACTAATAAGGTTATCAAATGAATTGTAATCACAATTGAAATGGTTGAGAAAGAGATATGAGTTAGTATATGTTCTAAAGTTGCAAATAGCATAAGGAGAAGGTCCCATTACAAAATTGGAAATTTCGAATTGAATCCATTTTCTAATCTATTGTATTCTTTTTTGAGAATGCCGCCACTCGGACTCGAACCGAGATGCTTGAGCACTGCTTCCTAAGAGCAGCGTGTCTACCAATTTCACCATGGCGGCTAACTTTAAATAATAGGGAAGTTAAAAGAATAATAGTTATTTTCTCGCAAATCGTCGAGATTGGGAGAGTCCATAGAATTTAGGAACATTAGAATCTTCATTAAAATGGACTTCGTTTGGTAGTATCATTGGGGATTTTTTTAACAATAAACTCTTGCTTTGCCCAATAGAAACAAAGCTTGAAAGAGTTGGAACTGTTTTTTCTCAGTTGCAATATAGAACTCATTTTTTTTCTAATTAGTTTCTCATTGAAATAAAAAAAAATCTTTCAATCTATCCATTAGAATTTCTATAATTTCATCATTAAATACAAAGAATTTTGGATTTTAGCAAAATTTCTAGAATGAAAGCCTTTATGCCCTTATTAATATGATTTACCAAGCCTAAACCTATTTTTTTGTGGATTTTTGATAAGATAGGTAGAAGTTGTAAGTCCTATTGCAAGAATACTCTACTTTTCATAATAGAATCCTCATATTTTATTATGAGGATTCTATTATGAAAAGTTCGTTGATAGGAAAAGAATACTTAGGACACAGTATACCAAAAACTTTTGTTCTATATATCAGAGGGGTTAGTTCTAAGAATATTGTACCGAGGAATTCGACACATAAAAGTACATTCATTAATTAATCCGAATTATTCATATTAAATAATTGGAATTTCTTTGGGATAGGTCAATTCAGATTATTCCAAAACCAGATTATTTGTTTGTTTGTTGCCCAGAAAAACCCTTTGGTTTTGGATGCTCGCTGCCGCTGGAAAATGATCTTGATTTTGCTAAAGAATAAGATTGTACTATGGAAAAATAAGTCTTTTTCTTCCAAAGATTTTTACGAATACGCTTTTTTGACATCGAAGTACGTTTTTTTGGAACTGCCATTCAAAAAGGAGATTACTTTTTTCTAGTTGTATGTGAAAGACATCTATTGCCGCAAATCAATTCTTCTTTCTGTTTTTTCTTAGTATTTATACTTAGATACTGAACTGAAATTCTGAATTCTTTTTTACTTTATTTTCTCTAATGCGGATAAGACAAGAATTTTTTAGCATATTTTTCATATATATTTTATACTTTGTTTTAATAATATAGAATATATACAAAGGTTTTCTATTTAAATCAATTTATATATTAAGTATACTCCATATATAGATCTACGGCCTATCCCCCATCTTATATGGGGGATAAAAGGAAGGGAAAATTCAAATAGTTAATTAAGTTCAGAATGGTATTCCATAATGGAATTCCAATCAAAACAAAAAAAAATACTTAGTCTCTTAAACAAGACATTCTAAAACTTAGGTAATTCTAGTCATTAGGATTTCAGTTCTATATGAAGTAAGGAATATTCGATAATTTCCTATAAACATAGGTTTTCATTGGAATTCAATCAATCAGTTACGAAACATGAGAGCTGCTTCATCTTCATTTTAATAGAAAGAAATACAAAAATGAATAGAAAGTAAAATGATTCAATCCTTTTTTGTATTTTAACAAATATCCTTCTTTAGGTAATAACTAGGTAACAAAGTTAGTTAATTAACTTTTTGAATTTAACCAAGTAAACCCATTCTGAATTTTTGATTATTTCAATGAGAGAAATTTGGAAAAATTCAGAATTCCAGTATTTTGTCTTATTCTTATTTTTTTGAATTCCTTCAGAAAGAGATAAGAATTGGTTTGGTGAATCGGAAACAATTTTATTTTTTAGAAAAATTTCAAGTAAAAATTGCAATTTCTTTTCTTATGGAACATACATATCAATATGCATGGGTAATCCCTCTTCTCCCACTTCCAGTTATTATGTCAATGGGGTTTGGACTTATTCTTATTCCGACAGCAACAAAAAATCTTCGTCGCATATGGGCTTTTCCTTGTGTTTTACTCTTAAGTATAGCTATGGTATTCTCAGTTCACCTATCTATTCAACAAATAAATGGAAGTTCTATCTATCAATATCTATGGTCTTGGACCGTCAATAATGATTTTTCCTTAGAATTTGGATACTTGATCGACCCGCTTACTTCTATTATGTTAATACTAATTACTACTGTAGGAATCCTCGTTCTTATTTATAGTGACGATTATATGTCTCACGATGAAGGATATTTGAGATTTTTTGTTTATATAAGTTTTTTCAATACTTCCATGTTGGGATTGGTTACTAGTTCCAATTTGATACAAATTTATTTTTTTTGGGAACTTGTGGGAATGTGTTCCTATTTATTGATAGGCTTTTGGTTTACACGGCCAATTGCAGCGAGTGCTTGTCAAAAAGCTTTTGTAACTAATCGTGTAGGGGATTTTGGTCTGTTATTAGGAATTTTAGGTTTTTTTTGGATAACAGGTAGTTTAGAGTTTCGGGATTTGTTCAAAATAGCTAATAACTGGATTCCTAATAATGGGATTAATTCCTTACTTACTACTTTGTGTGCTTTTTTATTATTCCTTGGTGCAGTTGCGAAATCTGCACAATTCCCTCTTCACGTATGGTTACCCGATGCTATGGAAGGACCCACTCCCATTTCGGCTCTTATACACGCAGCAACTATGGTTGCTGCGGGGATTTTTCTTCTAGCTCGACTTCTTCCTCTTTTCATATCCCTACCTTTAATAATGAGTTTCATTTCTTTAGTAGGTACAATAACACTCTTCTTAGGAGCTACTTTAGCTCTTGCTCAGAGAGATATTAAAAGAAGCTTAGCCTATTCTACAATGTCTCAATTGGGTTATATGATGTTAGCTCTAGGTATAGGTTCTTATCAAGCTGCTTTATTCCATTTGATCACTCATGCTTATTCGAAAGCTTTATTGTTCTTGGGATCCGGATCCATTATTCATTCAATGGAACCTCTTGTTGGATATTCACCAGATAAAAGTCAGAATATGGTTCTTATGGGTGGTTTAAGAAAATACGTTCCAATTACAAGAACTACTTTTTTATGGGGTACGCTTTCTCTTTGTGGTATTCCACCTCTTGCTTGCTTCTGGTCCAAAGATGAAATCCTTAGTAATAGTTGGTTGTATTCACCCTTTTTTGGAATAATAGCCTCTTTTACTGCAGGATTAACTGCGTTTTATATGTTTCGGATATATTTACTTACTTTTGATGGGTACCTGCGTGTTCATTTTCAAAATTACAGTAGCACTAAAGAGGGTTCGTTGTATTCAATATCCTTATGGGGAAAAAGGATACCCAAAGGAGTGAATAGAGATTTCATTTTATCAACAACGAAGAGTGGAGTTTCTTTTTTTTCACAAAATATATCCAAAATTCATGGTAATACAAGAAATAGGATAGGGTCCTTTAGTACTTCCTTTGGGGCTAAAAACACTTTTGTCTATCCTCATGAAACGGGAAATACTATGCTATTCCCTCTTTTTATATTACTGCTTTTTACTTTGTTCATTGGATCCATAGGAATCCATTTTGATAATGGAGTAATGGATAATGGAATAACGGAGTTAACCATATTATCAAAGTGGTTAACTCCCTCAATAAATTTTTTCCAGGAAAGTTCTAATTCTTCCATAAATTCATATGAATTTATCACTAATGCAATTTCTTCTGTAAGTCTAGCTATGTTTGGTCTATCCATAGCATATATCTTCTATGGATCCGCTTATTCCTTTTTTCAGAATTTGGATTTAATAAATTCTCTTGTAAAAGAGAGTCCGAAAAAGTTTTTTTCGGATCAAGTAAAAAAAAAGATATACAGTTGGTCATATAATCGTGGTTATATAGATATTTTCTATACTAGGGTCTTTACCCTGGGTATAAGAGGATTAACTGAACTAACGCAGTTTTTCGATAAGGGTGTCATTGATGGAATTACCAATGGAGTAGGTCTTGCTGGTTTTTGTATAGGAGAAGAAATTAAATATGTAGGGGGAGGGCGAATATCGTCTTATTTATTCTTTTTTTTATGTTATGTATCCGTGTTCTTATTCTTTTTTCTTTCTTAACTTAAGGAATTCCCCCGTCTCCTGCCTAAAGAGCCCCCTTATTCCCCTTCCTATCTTCTTCCCCCATCTCTCCCCCTTTTCTACCATCTCTCTCTTTTTCTTTTTTCTATATCTCTCTCTTTTTCTTTTTTCTATCTTTTTCTATTTTTTTCTATCTCCCTCTTCTATTTTTCTATCTCCCTCTTCTATCTCCCTCTTTCTATCTCCCTCTTCTATCTCCCTCATTGTATAATAGTTCGGTTTTCCGCGATTTTTTCCATTCCTCTGTGTAAATAGCCTAATATGGGTTCACAATCAATAACATCTTCACCATCGAGAGTAACGATCAGTCGAAGAACACCATGCATTGATGGGTGCTGAGGGCCCATATTGACTATCATGAGATCTTTTCTTGTAAGCGGTAGACTCATATCCTTTCTTCCTTAATTCATTATTCCATGAAAATGGATTATTCCATGAATTCCTCAAAACGAGGCTCATCAAAATGAAAAATCTAAGACTACTATAAGACTACTAATAAAATAAGAAAAAAATTCGAACGATTAAATTACTTCTCCCGAATATCCAACTGACTGATTAATTTCTTATAACGTACTCTATTTTTCTTTGCCAAATAAGCCAGCAAACGTTGACGTTTTCCCAAAAGTCTTCGTAGACCTCTTTCCGATGAAAAATCTTTTTTGTGTAATTCCAAATGTGAAGCAAGTCTCCGTATCTTATTGGTGAAACTGAATACTTGAAATTCAACAGAACCCCTGTTTTCTTCTTTTTCTTCTTTAACCATAAATCCCAAAATTTTTCTACCTCCTTTCTTTTTCATGTATTTTTCTGATCAGGAAAAATACAAAATTATGTCAGTTATTTTGAAGTTATTCTAATCTCGTACACACAAAAATTTGCAATTATTCATCTACTACTGGAATTTGGATTTATTTTATCGATGCAAATTGGATTTGGATAGAAGGGTACATTCTTTTATTTTAGATAGAAGAAACATTTCTTCTATCTAAAATAAAAGAATTTTGCTGATTTATTTATTGCTATATCCAATTTATGGAATTGATACACCATTTAATTGATATCGTTTAGCAAAATGAAACACAGCATATGCATCCATCTTTCGGCTCGAGAATTTCACGGGATAGAGATATGGTATAAGAAATAGGCTATTAAGTAACTCTAAATGAATTGTGGATACATCTGTATCCTTAACATACTGAAACGACTGCCATTATTCGTATCAAACCAATAGCGATTCATACAAGCTAAATCTTCTAATCAATGGTGGGCCAATAATGAATTTTTTTGCATATGTATTAAGACGCTTGGCCTGATTTCGAAATTGTCCAGAGTTTTTTATGTTGTTTTCATTGCAAAATGATGGACCTCCTTCCGTAACTTTCCAATTACGAGTACGAGAATTGAAAGACATGAAAATTCTCAATTCTCTACGGCGTCTAGGAGATAGATAGAATATTTTCAGGAACAAGAAAATCAGAAGAATCTTTCTCTCTATTCACTACCATTCCGCGTCTTCGACTTCTATTAGTTTCTTTTCTTCTTTAATGCAATAGCTATAGTTTGATATAGAATCCATTTCTCAAAGTAATGGAAACCATTCTCGTATAGGAAATGGTTCGAAAATCGCTATTCCATCTTTTAGGTATCGTGAAAAGTGATACCTGTGAAGATCGTGCATTTCAGTCACATTCAGATCCGCTTTTCGAGTCCATGATATAACCAAATTGGATGGATCTTCCACCCGTTTAGCTAAGAAAGAATAGATGCAGAGGTGGATAATAGATCGATATGAAGATCATGAGCTGCCCCATAATGAAACCGCCAGTAGTCGCGAATATCTCCTTCTTCCCTAATCCAAGATTGGAGAAAGAAGATCTAAGAGGGACCTATGGAGAATGTGGTCAGAAATCCATAATAGAGTCCGACCACAACGACCGAATTAATTATCCTCATCGAGAAACTTAGACTACTAAGTAGAAAAGGTAGAAAAGATTTGAAAATCATGGCATGGGTCTCCTTTTTTTCTTTCTTTAGAGTTTTCTATATGCACAATTTCTCGATGTTTCGATGAGAATTTCTTGACTT